TGATTCAACACACTTCCACTGTAGTGTCCGAGTAGATACTGTTACTTTCTCTCGAACCATAGTATATTATTTGATCAAATCATTGAATTATTTATTTCTCTTGAAATCTCTTCAATGTTTATTTTTACACACGTCTTTTTTTAGGAGGCCTACAGCCATTATGTGGCATAGGAGTTACATCCCGTATGAAACTTAATAGTATACCACTTCTACGAATAGCTCTTAATGCCGCATCTCTTCCGAGACCCGGGCCTTTTATCATAACTTCTGCTCGTTGCATACCTTGATCCACTACTGTCCGAATAGCATTTCCTGCTGCGGTTTGAGCGGCAAATGGTGTACCCCTTCTTGTACCCTTGAATCCACAAGCCCCGGCAGAGGACCAAGAAATTACTCGACCCCGTACATCTGTAACAGTCACAATGGTATTGTTGAAACTTGCTTGAACATGAATAACTCCCTTGGGGATTCTACGTGTATTCTTACGTGAACCAATACGTCTATTTCTACGCGAACCAATTTTTGGTATAGGTTTTGCCATATTTTATCATCTCATAAATATAAGTCAGAGATATATGGATATATCCATTTCATGTCAAAACAGATCCTTATTCTTTTTTTTTTTTTTTTTACTTATTTTATTTATTTATTTATTTGTACATCTGTACATCGGGTCCTTTAGATTAGATTTCGAGAGTCTTTTTGTTTTAGAAAGATTATCCTTGTCTTTGTTTATGTCTCGGGTTAGAACAAATTACTATAATTCGTCCCCGCCTACGGATCAATCGACATTTTTCACAAATTTTACGAACGGAGGCCCTTATTTTCATATTTGTCATTCCTTTTTTTAATTCCGAATCTACTTATTGGAAGAAAATAAGTTTCTTGAAATTTTTAATTTCGAATTGTATCCTCACGAAAGAATGTTGAAATTGAAAAAACCGCCTAATCATTCAAGTCTTTGCTTTGGAGTCTCTAAATTATACGCCCTTTGGTTGAATCATAAGGACTTACCTCAATTTTTAGTCTATTTCCTGGTAGTATACGTATAAAACTACATGAAATCCTTTACGAAACAAAAACCAGAATAATTTTTTTGTTATCTAAACGAATCCGGAAGATACATACCATCGGTAAGTTGTTCGGTAATTAAACCCTCATGAATCCATTTTTGTTGTTTCATTCCAAGTAAAACCGCTTTGAAGTATCAACTAATGTAAGAGGGATAATATTATAAACTTGTCCTTTCTCTTTTTTCACAAATATGACCGTGTCGGCTATTATAAAGATTACCATATATAACACAAAACTTCTCCGCCGATTCCTTCTAGTCGAGCCTTTCGGTCTGTCATTATACCTCGAGAAGTAGAAAGAATTACAACCCCCATTCCGCCTAAAATTCTAGGAATTCGTTGATAGTTAGAATATATTCGTAGACCGGGTCGACTGATCCGTTTTAAATTTAAAACAGTTCTATATGGTCCTTTCCTATTTCTTCTATGTCGTAGGGTTAAAACCAAAAAATATTTATTGCTTTCTTGATGTTTTCTCACGTTTTCAATAAAACCTTCTTGTAAAAGGATTTTAACAATATTTTCAGTGATGTTAGTAGATGGTATTCGAACTGTTCGTTTTTTATTCATGTCAGCATTTCGTATAGAGGTTATTATGTCAGCAATAGTGTCTTTACTCATGATAAACTAAGATTTTTGTTTCCCCCTAATTTTGATATAATCAACATGCTCTTTTTCTTTTTTTCTTAATTTTTTAATATTTATGAATTCTTTTTTTTTTTTTTTATATTTATGAATTATTAAAGATATATACGTGATAGATAAACAATTTACTAATTAATTAAATAAATTTAATCAATTTCATTCAAATACTATATTAAGGTCTTCCCCTATAATACTTCAGGTGCTAATGAAACTATTTTAGTGAAATTTAACTGTCTTAATTCCCGGGCGATCGCGCCGAAAATTCGGGTTCCTTTTGGATTTCCTTCTTGATCAATAACAACCGCAGCGTTGTCATCATATCGTATTATCATACCGTTGTCGCGTTTGAGTTCTTTACAAGTACGTACAATGACAGCTCGGACCACTTCTGATCTTTCTAGAGGTGTATTTGGTACTGCTTCCTTGATTACAGCAACAATAATGTCACCAATATGAGCATATCGTCGATTACTAGCTCCTATGATTCGAATACACATCAATTCTCGGGCCCCGCTGTTATCCGCTACATTCAAATAGGTTTGAGGTTGAATCATATCATTTTTTTATCGGTTTTTTCTTTTTCAATGCAAAGGTATAAATAAAAAAAAGAAATATTATTTGTTCAAAACAAAAAAAGAAACCTGCAATTGTTTTTTTTTTTCATCCCCAAAACCCCTTTCGTTTGTTTCTACATTCCTATCCAGAAAGAATGAATTGAGTTCGTATAGGCATTTTAGATGCCGCTATTGAAATAGCCCTTCTAGCTATATTTTCTGCTACTCCGCTCATTTCATAAAGTATTCTACCGGGTTTAACGACAGCTACCCAATATTCGGGAGATCCTTTCCCCGAACCCATACGTGTTTCTGTAGGTCTTACTGTAACAGGTTTGTCTGGAAATATGCGTACCCATATTTTTCCACCGCGGCGTGCATTTCGTGTCATTGCTCGCCGCCCTGCTTCTATTTGTCTAGATGTGATCCAAGCGGGTTCAAGCGCTTGAAGAGCATATCTACCGAAGCAAATACGATTACCTCGATAAGATATTCCTTTCATTCTTCCTCTGTGTTGTTTACGGAATCTGGTTCTTTTGGGGTTATAGTTGATGGTTGTTTAGCAATTCCATCCATCTCTACTACAGAACCGGACACGAGAGTTTCTTCTCATCCAGCTCCTCGCGAATTAAACAATAAAAAAAAAATTAAACAAAAAAAAATACACGGTTAATAATATATGGAATCGTGGGATTCTTTGAAATTTGATCTAATCGATTATAAATTAGAAATTTTTTGTGTTTTAATATATAATTTAACACGTATTCTTTTAATATATAATTTAACACGTATTCTATTTATAGATAATGTCGTTTTGGTAGAACGCTATAATGAATCTTTATTTTGTTTTTCCTTTTATTTCGAATCGACTAAAATTTAGAAATAAAAAAAAATTCGCGGGCGAATATTTACTCTTTCAACATTCAGTTGTAAGATTAGTCTATGACATGACCTCTCAGAATAAATGAATAGGTTTCTGGTTCGTTCCGCCATCCTACTCAATGAATCATTAGGATTCGTTTTCAATAGAATCTTATGCATTCACAGGTTCTGTCGTTCCCACCACTTCTCGATTAATGATTAGGTCTGAATTTTACAACGGAGCCTCCAATTAAATTTATTCTTGAGTCAACCTTCTCAGTCTTTATTGGCTCGGGGCTCTTGATTTTTTGTTCTATGCACGGATTTGTCTAATTATGGATCAATCAGTATTGATGCTTTATTACATTCCCTTTATATGAGATGACTCATAGACCTTACATATTGGAATTATATATCATTAATATTCTTTTTCTATCTTTCTCTCACCCTTCCATTTATCTGTATACTTTATATTGCTTTACAACCCATAATCAGATTTTTTTTTTTTTTTTTATGTAAAAAAGATTTCAGTTGCTACAATGATATGACTTATATATCATATCTTGACTGGTTCTTTCTATCCAGATAACACGAAGTGATGAGTTGGTTATTAGTTCTATAGTTATCAGTTTGTACTATGGGCTGTCCATTTTTTGGAATCCCAACCCTAAAAAAACCAACGAGTCACACACTAAGCATAGCAATTATATCAAATGATTAATCGAATTTTTATTCAACCTTATAGAATTGTTCTTTTTTTTTTTTTTTCTTATTTACCAGAAAAAGAATGAAAGAGTTTGCCATTTTTTGTTTTATCACCAGATATAACTAAATATAAGTCAAGTAAGTTCTTATTATTCCTCGTCTACAAATATCCAAATTTTGATGCCTAATACCCCATAGATAGTTCGAACTGCATAGGAACAATAATCAATTTTAGCTCGAATGGTTTGTAGAGGAACTCTACCTTCTCGGATCCATTCAACACGTGCAATTTCTTTTCCGTCGATACGCCCTGCAATTTGTACTTGAATCCCTTTTGTACCTGCCTGTTCAGTTAATTCAATAGCTTTTTTCATTGCTTTGCGAAATGAAACTCTATTCTTTAATTGTCCGGCTATAAATTCTGCAAGAATATTGGGGTGCCCGTAAGGATTTGCAATTCTTGTAATAGCAATGTTGAGTTTTCGGTTTACACAATTGAGTTCTTTTTGTACATGCGTCTGTAATTCTTCGATTCTTCGAGTCCTGTCTTCTATTAATAACTTGGGGAATCCCATATAGATTATGACCTGAATCAAATCGATTCTTTTTTGAATCTCTATACGTGCAATTCCCTCTACATTAGAGGATATTTTCATATTATTTTGCACATAATTTTTGATACAATCTCGTATTTTTTGATCTTCTTGTAGATCCTTTGAATAATTTTTTGGTTGTGCAAACCAAAGAGAATGATGACCTTGGGTTGCACCAAGTCTGAAACCAAGTGGATTTATTTTTTGTCCCATAATCCCCCACTACTATATATATCGTGAAACGTGACATCCGTTTGTATTTTTTTTTTATTCATTCGATTTTTTTTAAGCATAACATAATATAGCGTATTTGTATTTTTTATAATATAAAATATTCTTCCTTTAAGTATTCCTCAGCTCTAATTTATAGAATTTCCTTTTATCTATTTCTTCCTCTTCATCTAAAGATATATCTTTCAATACAATAGTTATATGACAAGTGGATCTTTTTATAGGATAACCCCGTCCTCGAGCCCGGGGCTTTAATTTTTTCACAGTTGTGCCCTCGTTGACTTCGGCTTTACTAATGATTAAACTTGTTTCGTTCAAACCCTTATTGTGATTAGCAT